TAAAAATAAGATGGCTGAGATATATTAGGCGATAGATTGTAAATCTATATAGAAGTTTGAACTTTCTTATTAGGCTTTATAGTGGAAAATTAAGACGTTAGATTGCAAATCTAAAAATGTGTATATCACTGGAGCTTAAAGAATAAATGAGATAAGATTTAAAAGGTTTAACTTTTTTTTACAACTTTGAAGGATGTTAGTTTAGAATAACTTAAAATCTTAGAAGATTATAATAAAAGAGGGGGTAAAGAGAACAATAAAATTAAAGAAGATAAATAACGGGGTAAGAATGGAAATATGAGTTGATGATAAAGATCATTTCATTTTTAATGAAGTTAGCATTAAAGAAGAAATAGAAATTCGTAAATAAAAATATAAAGTGATTAAGGTAGATGCTAGCAGAATAACCAGTGGGGCTTGCATTGATGAATAAATTATTTCTTGAATTAGGATTCATTTAGGAATAAATCCTGAGAATGGAGGTAAACCTCCTAATGATAGGAGGGATATTATTATAATTATTTTGGATGTTAATGAGAAGTTGTTATTAAGTGAGATTTGTGAAATGTGAAATATTTGATAAAATTGAAAGGTTAATATTACGGAGATTGAAATAATTCTATAGAAGACAAAGTATATGATTCATAATGTTTCTCTAATAATTATAGCAGAAAGTATTCAAGCTATGTGATTAATTGAAGAAAAGGCTATAATTTTACGAAGTAAGGTTTGGTTTATTCCTATAAGGGCTCCAATAATAGCTGAAAGGAGAATTGAAGAGAGTATAAGTGATGTTAAGAAATGGTCTAATGTAAGATATGAAATTAAAAATATAGGCGCTAGCTTTTGGATTGTTATCAAAATAATTGATTGAATTCAATTTAATCCTTCTATTACTTGTGGAAATCAGAAGTGGAAAGGGGCGGCTCCTAATTTTAGTAGTAAGGCAATTAATATAAAAACTGGGGAGAAGTTTAGGAAGGTTAAAGTTGTGGAAGCTGAAAAAATAATCAAAGAAGATCCTAAAGCTTGAATTAAAAAATATTTTAGGGCGGCTTCTGAAGAATATTGGTTATTTTTAATAATAATAATAGGGATAAATGATAGTAAATTTAGTTCGAGGCCAGTTCAGGCTAAAAATCAGGATGAGGAGGAGATAGATAAAATAGTTCCAGTAATAAGTGATAAACAGAATATTAATTGAATAGGAGAAATTAACATTAAAAAGAGAGAGGTTGAACTCTCATAAACGGGGTATGAACCTGCTAGCTTAAATTAGCTTATCTTTATATATATATTAATGTAAATAGCATATAAAGTTTTGATCTTTAAAGAATTGGTGGAATTCCATTGTATATAATATGAGTAATTTGAAATACATTATCTGTCCTATCAAGACAGCCCTTTTATCAGGCATCACATTTTAAATGGAGAATATAAAAGATGGTATAATTATAATAAATATGTATCTGAATATATAAATGATTTTTATGTATTTGTTACTGTTATTATATATGCATTTAAATGAATATAATTTATTTAATATTATATATAAGACAGAGAGGCCTTTATCTTCAACCTTCTAAAAATTATAATTTTCTCCCTCCTTATATAGAGATTAACCTTCTGGAAATAGGAACTCCCCGTCAGAAGGAAGCTCCTATTTCCAGAAGGTTAACCTCAATTATTGATTTCATTTAATTGTGTATAGAATGTCTAATTATACTCTTCAATCTGTAAGTATATCTTGGGTCTGTTGTAATTTTTATGTGTTCCGATATACTTGCTCTTGTATTTTCTGATTTTTTTATAATTTTAGTTATAAGACTAGACGTCTAGCTCTATATATACATCTATATAAATGTATATATAGTTAGTAAAAAATGTAATATTAAGAACACTACAATTTAAAGCACACATTATTAGGAATTTTTTCTAAATTATGAGACCAGAGGTTTAAATATCCGGTGTAAAATAAATAGGTCTTGTTAGGTTAAAACATTAGTTTATTACCTACTTTAAATAGAAATGGTAAATGATTACTTATGGTTTTGCAATTTAATTAATAAATAAATTTAAATATTTTTATTATTTAAATAATAAATTTTATTTTTTTTATTTTTGTATATGGTTTATAGAATTGTAGTAGATAATATTAACGTTAGTGTGTATAAGTTTGATTCTTGCTTAAGTTTTTTATAATATGATTTGTAAACACATGTAAATTTTGGTACGTTATTTTTGAGTTATAATATTTAATATATTGTAATTAGAAGGATTTAATACAATAGAATATGTAGTTATGAGGGTTAAAGTCGCAGTGTAAAGTATTAGAATATTAGTGAAAACTAGATTTAGAAATTGTAAAAAATCTGACCAAATATTTGTGCCAGCAGTCGCGGTTATACTTTAAGGTTAAGTAAAAATATATTAGTAAAGTAGTTAATCAGTAGATTTATATAATAATTATATTTATATTAATAAAAGGTGAAATTAATTTGTTAAATAGTAAATGTAGTTATTAATTAAATAAGATGAAGCTATAAAAATTAAGATATGAACTAGGATTAGATACCCTATTACATTTAAAAGTAAAAATGTAGACTTGAATATTAATAGTTATTTTCTTTAAAATCAAAGAATTTGGTGGTAATTTAGTCTTGTTAGAGGAACCTGTTTTATAAACGATAAATCACGCAATATCTTACTTATTTTTGTAAATAGATTTCAGTTTGTATACCTTCATTATTAAATAATTTTGTAAAAAATAATTATTGAGATTAATAATTAATTTAAAGATATTAGATCAAGGCGCAGCTTATAAATAAGTAAAAATGGGTTACAATAATATATAATTATACGGATAGTAAAAAGAATAGTTTATTTTAAGGTGGATTTAATTGTAAGGGTGATTTTAATAAGTCTCTCTGATATTAGCTCTAAGTTATGTACATATCGCCCGTCACTTTCATTTAAAATGAAATAAGTCGTAACATAGTAGGTGTACTGGAAAGTGTACCTAGAAGTTAACGAAGTAAAGCTTTGTAGTTTAAGCATCTCACTTACGTTGAGAAGATTTATCGTGCAAGTCGATTATACTTTGATATGAAAATTTGTTAATGTGTAGATTTAAGAATAGTGATAAGTTAATAAAAATATTTGTATGTAAGAATGGATTAGTAATATGAACTGAATTTTTTAAAGCAAACTAGAGTTTAGAAGTATTGTAAAAGGAAATTGAAATAGGTGAAAATTTAATATATTGATAGTAAGAATTAAAATTTGTACCTCGTGTATTAGGGAAAATCAAAATTATTAAAATATTTTTATGATCCCGAAAAGAAAATAGCTAAAATTTTTATTAAGTTTTTGTGGCAAAAAAATTTAAAAATTCTTTTTAGTAGTGAAATGTTAATCGAGTTTCTTGATATCTGGTTTTTTAAGAAATAAATTTAATTTAGCTTTATTATAAATTTAAGTGATAAAAGTAAAAATAGGAGGGTAGAGCTTCTTATTTAAATATAGAAAGAATATGGTAAAGAATATGTCAGTAATTTTACTAGGCTTAGAAGTAGTTAAGTAAATAAAGTGTTTTAACTAATACGGTATTTATGTTGTTATTTATATATTATCTATAATGTTATTAAAAAAAGTTTTTGAATTAATTATAAATAGATAAAATGATTTTATTAGTATAAAATTTTGTAGAGTAGTTGTAATAAAATAAATAAAAGTTTATAATGAAAGTATGGTTTAAAATTTAAGGAACTCGGCAAAAAAGTTTCTGCCTGTTTATTAAAAACATGTCTATATGGTGGTTTATAAAGTCTAGCCTGCCCACTGAAAATAATTAAATGGCCGCGGTATTCTAACCGTGCGAAGGTAGCATAATCATTAGTCTTTTAATTGAAGGCTTGTATGAATGGTTGGACAAGAAACGTTCTGTCTCTAATATAAAATTTGAAATTAACTTTTAAGTGAAAAGGCTTAAATAAATTAAAGTGACGATAAGACCCTGTAAAAGTTTATATATTAAAGATTAAATTTATAAAATTGTTAGTAAAAAGATTTTTAGTTTTTAAAATATTTCGTTGGGGCGACGGAGAACATAATATGTAACTGTTTATAGATACAAACAAATTTATTTGATTATAATGATCCAATTTTTGATTACAAGATTAAGTTACTTCAGGGATAACAGCGTTATTTATTTTGAGAGTTCATATCGACAAAAAAGTTTGCGACCTCGATGTTGAATTAAAAGTTCTTTATAATGTAGTAGTTATAAAAGAAAGTCTGTTCGACTTTTAAATTTTTACATGATTTGAGTTTAAACCGGCGTGAGCCAGGTTGGTTTCTATCTTTTAATAGTGAGTAAATTACTTTAGTACGAAAGGATTTGGTAATTGGAATAATTTTTATTTATAAGAGTAATTTTGTTATTTTGGCAGATATGATGCACTAGATTTAGGATCTAATTAGATAGGTTAAATACTATAAATAATAAATGTTTTATAAGGGTGAATTAATGATAATATTAACAATGATTGTGAGTTATTTAATTTTAATTATTTGTGTTTTAGTTGGTATATCTTTTATTACTTTATTAGAGCGTAAAGTGTTAGGGTATATTCAGATTCGTAAGGGACCTAATAAAGTAGGATATATAGGATTATTACAACCTTTTGCTGATGCTGTTAAATTATTTACTAAAGAGCAGACAATGCCTTTAAAATCAAATTTTATGCCTTATTATTTATCTCCTGTTTTTAGTTTGTTTATTTCATTAATTGTTTGAAGAGTTATACCTTATGAAATTGGGATAATAAACTTTAATATAGGAGTGTTATTTTTTTTGTGTTGTTTAAGGTTAGGTGTATATTCTACTATGGTTGCGGGGTGGGCGTCTAATTGTAAATATTCATTATTAGGTAGGCTTCGGGCAGTAGCACAAACTATTTCTTATGAAGTAAGATTAGCTTTGATTTTACTTTCTTTTATTTTTTTAGTTGGTGGGTTTAATTTAGAGTTATTTAATTTATATCAAAGTAGTGTATGATTTTTATGATTGACTTTTCCTTTAGCTTTAGTATGATTTGCTTCATGTTTGGCTGAAACGAATCGAACTCCTTTTGACTTTGCGGAAGGGGAATCTGAGTTAGTTTCTGGATTTAATACCGAGTATAGAAGAGGAGGTTTTGCTCTTATTTTTATAGCTGAGTATACGAGTATTTTATTTATAAGGATATTATTTGCTTTACTTTTTTTAGGAGGCGATCCTAGAAGGATTTTATTTTATTTCAAGTTAGTGATGGTTGGGTTTTTATTTATTTGAGTACGAGGTACATTACCTCGTTTACGTTACGATAAATTAATATATTTAGCGTGAAAAAGATTTTTACCTGTTTCTTTAAATTATTTAATTTTTTTTATAGGATTTAAAATATTTAGTTTTTGTTTATTAATTATTTAATAACTAAATTAGTATATTGTGTAATTAGAAGTTAGAAATTTTAAATATTCTTTTTATTGTTTTCAAAACAATTGTTTTTTATAAACTAAACCTCTAATCAAGTAATTTATCTCATACAATTAGTGATAAGGGATTGATAATATAATAGGAAAAGTATAATACTGTGAGTAGTTGGCCAGTAATAATATAAGGGTCTTCTACTGGTCGGGCTCCAATTCACGTTAATAGGAGAACGATAGAAATTAATGATCAAAATAAAACTTGATTTAAAGGGTAAAATGTTAGTCTACGAAATTTAGAAACGTGAGTAAACGGTAAAATTATTAAGATTGCAATTGATATAACTAGGGCAATAACTCCTCCAAGTTTGTTTGGAATGGATCGTAAAATGGCATATGCAAATAAGAAGTATCATTCTGGTTGAATATGAGCGGGTGTTACTAAAGGATTAGCAGGAATAAAGTTATCTGGATCACCTAGTAAGTAGGGGTTTAGTAGGGTTAATATAATAAGAGTCGTTAATATTACTATAAATCCTACGATATCTTTAAAAGTAAAGTAGGGGTGGAAGGGTACTTTGTCTAAGTTTCTTATAATACCTAGAGGATTATTAGCACCTGTTTGGTGGATAAATAGAATATGAACTAGTGTAGCAGCTGCTACTAAGAATGGCAGGAGAAAGTGAATGGTAAAGAAGCGAGTTAAGGTTGCATTATCTACGGCAAATCCTCCTCAAATTCACTGAACGAGTATAGTTCCTATATAAGGGATTGCTGAAAATAAGTTAGTAATAACAGTTGCTCCTCAAAAAGATATTTGACCTCATGGTAGGACGTAGCCTAAAAAAGCTGTTGCTATAACTATAAATAAAATAACAACTCCTACTATTCAGGCATGAAAGTATATATATGAACCATAATATATACCTCGTCCAATATGTAAGTATAAACAAATAAAAAAGAAGGAAGCTCCATTTGCGTGAATTGTTCGGAGAAGTCAACCATAATTAACATCTCGACAAATATGAGCTACTCTGGAGAAGGCTAAATCAATATGGGCTGTATAGTGTATAGCTAAGAATAAGCCGGTTAAGATTTGAATAACTAAACAGAGTCCTAATAATGACCCAAAATTTCAGAAGGTAGAAATATTACTAGGAATCGGTATATCAACTAAAGCTCCGTTTATAATTTTAAATAATGGGTGAGATTTCCGTATAGGTGTTGTCATTAATTGAATAAACGTAAGGGTCTAGAATATAAATTAACGATTTTAACGATTACAATTAAAGTTAATAAAAGATATAAGATTATATAGATAGTAAAGAATATAGTAGATGGATTATAAATAATTCTAATTAGATTTTGAGAAAAGTTTTCGTCTTGTATCGATTGCGGGATTGAAGAGGAAATAATGTTAATAGATGATGTAAGGTGTAAAGGGTCTTTAAATAAGAATAGGAGAGTTATGATTGAGGAAAAGGCTAAAGAAAAAATGAATAGTAATATAGAAAATTTAAAAGGTTCATTTGATGCAAGGGATGCTACATAGATAAACAGAACTAGTATACCTCCTAAGAAAATTAAGAATAAAATGTAAGAAAATCAGAAAGAGGAGTTTATTAAACCTGCAGCTAAACAAATTAAGATTGTTTGGGTTAATAAACATAATCCTATCGATAGAGGGTGAGAAAGTCAAGAGAAGATTAATGATAGTGTAAAAATTGATGGTAAAATAAAAAATAAAATGTCAGAGAATAGTTTATAATAAAATATTAGTTTTGGGGATTAAAGATAGGAGAAGTTTCTTTCTCTGAAGTTTTAAGAAATATTTTCATTCTTGGTTTACAAGACCAAAGTTTTTATTTAAACTATTAAAACTAATGATAATTCTTAATTTGTTTTTTATGAGTGTTCCTTTTATTATGGTATTTTATGGTTTATGAAGTTTTGTATTAAATCGAAAGCATTTATTAAATGTTTTGTTAAGGCTTGAGTTTGTTATATTAGGAATTTTTTGAATTATAGTGATTTATTTGTCAAATGTTGGTATAGAAGTGTATTTTACATTATTTTTTTTGACGATAGCGGCATGTGAGGGGGCTTTAGGTTTATCTTTATTGATTTCTATTGTTCGAACACATGGTAATGATTGTTTAAATAGATTTAGAACTCTACAATGTTAAAATTTGTGTTTATAAATATATTTTTGATAAATTTCGTAAAGGAGTGGTGATTTATTCAATTTTTTTTATTTATTATATGCTTTTTATTTGGTTTAAATATTAATCATGATTTTTTTATATGTGGACTAGGAGTTGGTTTAGGAATAGATTATTTAAGTTATATTCTAATTTTATTGAGAATATGAATTACTAGTCTTGTAGTTTGTGCAAGAAAAAGAATTTATAAAAATAATAATTTCTTTCCTCTTTTTTTGTTGATAAATTTATTGCTATTATTAGCTTTGATTATAACATTTTCTTCAATAGATTATTTATTGTTTTATATTAGTTTTGAGAGGTCATTGATTCCTACTCTTATTTTAATTCTTGGTTGGGGTTATCAGCCAGAACGTATTCAAGCTGGAATGTATATATTGTTTTATACATTATTTGCATCTCTTCCTTTATTAGTTTCATTATTAAGGTTATATAAAACGGGAGGTAGCTTGACTATAATGTTAGTCCATAAGGTAATGTATTCTGATTTTGTTAGAATTGTGTGGTATTTTTGTACTGTATTTGCTTTTATTGTAAAGTTACCTATGTATATAGTACATTTGTGGTTACCTAAAGCTCACGTTGAGGCTCCGGTTGCAGGTTCAATAATTTTAGCTGGTGTTTTATTAAAATTAGGGGGATATGGGTTAATTCGGGTACTTTGTTTATATCCGGAGGTAAATAAAATATTTTCTTGGTTTTGAGTAAGTGTAAGTATTCTAGGAGGATTAGTAGTTAGATTTTTATGTCTTCGTCAAGTAGATATTAAATCGTTAATTGCTTATTCTTCGGTAGCACATATAAGATTAGTTTTAAGAGGTTTAATTGTATTTGGTTGATGAGGTCTTAATGGGGCGGTAATTGTTATAGTTGGACATGGTTTATGCTCTTCTGGTTTATTTTGTTTGGCAAATATTGTTTATGAGCGAATAGGAAGTCGTAGGTTATTATTAAATAAAGGTTTATTGAATTTTATACCTAGAATGGGTTTATGGTGGTTTTTATTGAGTATTGGAAATATAGCAGCTCCTCCAACAATTAATTTATTAGGGGAGATTAATTTAATTATAAGGGTAGTAAGGTGAAATAGTATTAGTATATTAGGAATTGCTGGTTTATCTTTTTTTAGAGCTTCTTATACTTTATATATGTATTCAATAAGTCAACATGGTTTATTTTTTAATTCTTTATTTTCTTGTTGTTCTGGAAAAGTGTCTGAGTATTTAACATTAATATTACATTGACTTCCTTTAAATATTTTAATTATAAAGTCTATTCTAATTATACCTAATATTTAGTTTAAGTAGTTTAATAAAAACGTTGGTTTGTGATATCAAAAATATAAAAAATTTTATTTTAAACCATGATTTGATCTATTTATTTACATGTAATTAGTCTATTTTTTTTAAGAAGAATAAGATTTATTTGTTTAATTTTGTCCTTAGTTAGATTGCAGTTGAATATAGTATCTATAATTGAGTGAGAGATTATATCACTTAATTCTTCTTCTGTAGCAATGGTAATAATTTTTGATTGGGTTTCTTTTATATTTTTAAGATTTGTTTTATTTATTTCGTCAATAGTATTGTTTTATAGGGGGGAGTATATAAAAGGTGATAAAAATTATAATCGTTTTATGTATTTAGTTTTAGCTTTTGTTTTTTCTATAGGTGCTTTGATTATTAGGCCTAATTTAATTAGTATTCTTTTAGGTTGAGATGGATTAGGGTTAGTATCTTATGCATTAGTAATTTTTTATCAGAATGAAAAGTCGGCTAATGCTGGAATGTTAACTGTGTTGTCTAATCGGGTTGGTGATGTAGCTATTTTATTAAGTATTTCTTTAGTGTTTATTATAGGAGGTTGAAATTTTATTCTATATAGTTCTTATATAAATGATTCAAATACTTTGTTAATTAAATTGCTCGTTATTTTGGCTGCTATAACTAAAAGTGCCCAAATTCCTTTTTCTGCATGACTACCAGCAGCCATGGCTGCTCCTACACCTGTATCTGCATTAGTTCATTCGTCAACTTTGGTTACGGCTGGTGTTTACTTATTAATTCGTTTTAGGTATGCTTTACAAGGTTCAGTAAGAGTTTCTATATTATTAATTATTTCTTGTTTGACAATGTTTATAGCAGGATTAGGAGCTAATTTTGAATATGATTTAAAAAAAATTATTGCTTTATCTACATTAAGGCAACTAGGTGTTATAATTAGTATTTTGGCTCTAGGTTTTAATGATTTAGCTTTTTTTCATTTATTAGCTCATGCTTTATTTAAAGCTCTTTTGTTTATGTGTGCTGGAGTAATTATCCATAGGGTGAAAGAGTATCAGGATATTCGTTGTATAGGAAGATTGGTTTATAGAATACCTTTAACAAGTACCTGTATAAATTTGGCAAATTTAGCTTTATGTGGAATACCTTTTTTAGCTGGTTTTTATTCTAAGGATTTAATTTTGGAGGTGGCTTTTATAAGAAATATTAATATGATTGCTTTCATGTTATATTCTGTGGCAACTGGTTTAACTGTTTGTTATACATTTCGTTTAATTTATTATAGATTAAGTGGTTTATTTAATTTAAGAAGAATAAGAAGAGTTGATGATAATGTTTGAGTTATAACTAGTCCAATAATTATATTAAGGATTGGAGCAGTAATAGGGGGAGCTTTTTTATCTTGAATTATTTTTCCTGAGGCTTATATAATTTGTTTAAGATTTGTTTTTAAGACTTTGGCTTTGTCTTTAAGAGTTTCAGGAGCTTTAATTGGGTATATATTAAATAATATAAATGTAAATTATAGCTTGAAAAGTTTAGGAAGTTATAATGTAGTTGTTTTTTCAGGTTCAATGTGATTTATACCTTTTTTGTCTACTTTAAAATTGTCTTTTACGGTTTTAAAGAATGGAGGAGTTTATGAAAAAGTTATAGATAAAGGATGGTCAGAGTATTTTGGCGGACAAGGTTTATACTCAAGTATTATAAAATATTCTGGTTATTTACAGTTTGGTCAAAGTAATAGTGTTAGATTATATATGAAGAGGTTCTTCTTTTGAGTAATTGTATTATTTTTTATTTTAATTTGTTTATATAATTCAAGTTAAGAATTTTGCTTTGAAGCAGCAAGGGTGGTAATTTTACCTGTAGACAATTTTTAGAAGTTAAAACTTCAGTTTTACAACGAAAATGTAACGTGTTCTTTACACTATAAAAAAGAAATATGAACAGAATTTAACTGCTCATGAATGAAATTAGAAGTTTCTTCATATGACATAATATTTCCTTGATAGGAGAAATAACTCAGTTCTATCATTAACAGTGATAAGCCTCTAATTTTGGCTTCTATCAAAAATTAGAGGTTTAAAAACCAAAGCTTAGGCCGAAACTAAGAGCGATATGTTCGCTTTCTAATTAATTAAAGCTAGTTTCTAAAACACCTTATAAATGCAAATCATAAATCATAAATTGACTATAGCTCTAGTGGGACCATTCTAGTGCTCCATTATGTCATTCATAGTAAAGACCAAAGAGAAGAATGATTAAAAATAGGAATCCTGTCGTTATTCATGAAAAAATGTTTGATAATTGAATAATTGATGCAAGAGGTATGAGTAATGTAATTTCTACATCAAAAATTAAGAAGATAACAGCAATAAGGAAAAATCGAAGAGAAAAAGGTAGGCGAGCAGATCCTTTAGGGTCGAATCCACACTCAAAAGGCGAATTTTTTTCTCGATCAATAATAGTTTTTTTTGATAAGAGAGAGGCAATAATTATAACTGCTGATCTAATAATTAGGGTAATCAAGAGAATTAAAAATATTAAGAAGATTAATTTTCCTAGAAGATCTAGACTTTCTGGTTGGAAGCCAAATATACTTATTATATTAGAAAATTAGTTTAACCACCCCATCAGTAGATGAAAATATATAAGAATAATCATACTACGTCAACAAAGTGTCAATATCAAGCGGCTGCTTCAAATCCAAAATGGTGGTTAGAAGAAAAATGGCATTTATATAAGCGGTAAAAACAGATAGACAAAAAGGTTGAACCAATAATTACATGTAAGCCGTGAAAACCTGTGGCTACAAAGAAAGTAGATCCATATACAGAATCTGCAATTGTAAATGAAGCTTCAATATATTCGAAAGCTTGAAGTGCTGTGAAATATAAACCTAATAAGACTGTTAAAAATAGTCTTTGGATGGCCTCCGAGTGATTAGAATTTATAATAGCATGATGAGATCAAGTTACTGTGGCTCCGGAAGATAGTAAGATAGTAGTATTTAATAAAGGAATCTGGAATGGATTAAATGGTTGAATCCCTGTAGGAGGTCAGCATATTCCAATTTCAATAGTTGGAGCTAATCTTCTATGAAAAAAAGCTCAGAAGAAAGAAAAGAAAAATAAAACTTCTGAAACAATAAATAAAATTATACCTCAACGAAGTCCTTTTATTACAATTTGAGTATGGAGTCCTTGGTAAGTTCCTTCTCGAACTACATCTCGTCATCATTGAATTATAGTTAAAATTGTTGCTAAAAATCTTAGTAATAATAAGTCTATATTATATTGGTGGAAAAATTTAACTAGGCCGGTAGTAAGTATTATTGCTCTAATTGAACCTGTTAAAGGTCATGGTCTTATATCAACTAAATGGTATGCATGGTGTCCGTGTGATGATGACATTAGTTAACTTCTCTAGCATATAAAGTTCTTAAAACAGCAAATACGTATGATTGAATTACAGCAACAGCAGATTCAAGAAGTAATAAAAGAATTTGAGCAATTATTAGAAGAGATAATAAAGTTAAAGATAAAGAAGGCCCTATATTTGCAAGTAAAGTAAGAAGAAGATGTCCTGCAATTATATTAGCTGCTAATCGAACTGCTAATGTTCCTGGTCGGATGATGTTCCTGAGAGTTTCAACTAAAACTATAAAAGGTATAAGAAGTCCTGGAGTTCCTTGAGGAACTAAGTGGGCAAGTATATGTTGAGTATGGTTTAATCAACCAAATAGAATAAATGTTAGTCATAGAGGAAAGGCAAGAGTAAGAGTTATAGTTAAATGACTCGATCTTGTAAAAACGTATGGTAAAAGACCTAAAGTATTATTAAATATAATAAATGAAAATAGTGATACAAATATAATTGTTGATCCTACATTTAGTTGACCTAAAATCGTTTTAAATTCGTTGTGAAGAATTAAACAGATTTTTGACCAAAGTAATCTTCAACGTGAAGGGCTAGCTCAAAATAAATATGGAATAAATAATAAACCTAAAAATGTTGATAATCAATTTATTGACAGTAATAAGATTCTTGAAGTTGGATCAAAAATAGAAAATAATCTTGCTATCATCTTCAGTTTTTATGAGTTTGGATTTTTTTAATAGGAAAATATTTTATTTGAGAAGTAGGTTTTAAAAAATAATTTATAATAAAAAATAATAGAAATCCAATTAAAAATATAAAAAATAAGTTTATTCATATTAGCGGGGCTATTTGTGGCATTTAAAAATATTCTAATAGAATTACTTAAGCCTGACAAACTTATGTTATGAATTAACTAATTTTTAAGATCACCAGAAGTAGAAATTATACTATTTTAGGTTTAAAAGACCTACACTTGATTAAGTTATCGGGTGAAGAGTCTGTATAAGATGAAATTCAGTTTAAGAATGAGTTGACGGAGATCCTTTCAATTACAATTGGTATAAATCTGTGGTTTGCACCACAGATTTCTGAACATTGACCATAGAATAATCCTGGGCGTGAAATTATAAAGCTAATTTGATTTAAGCGCCCTGGAACAGCATCGGCTTTTACTCCAAGTGCAGGGACAGTTCATGAGTGGATTACGTCGGCTGCTGTTACTAGTATTCAAATTTGTGTATTTATAGGTAACACTGTTCGGTTATCAACATCTAATAATCGGAATCCTGATTCTGATATTTCATTTGAAGGGATTATATAGGAGTCAAATTCGATTTGTAAAAAGTCAGAATACTCATATCTTCAATATCATTGGTGTCCAATTGTTTTAAGGGTAATTCTAGGATTATTAACTTCGTCTAGTAAATATAATAGTCGTAAAGAAGGTAGGGCAATAAAGATCAAAATGATCGCTGGTAAAATAGTTCAAATGATTTCAATGGTTTGGTGTTCGAGTAGAAATCGGTTTATAAAGGAGTTAAAGAATAATTGAGATATAATGTATCCTACGAATGTAGTAATTAAAATTAAAACTACTATAGCGTGGTCATGAAAGAAAATTAATTGTTCTATAAGTGGGGATGCTCTGTCTTGTAAACCTAAATATCCTCATGTTGCCATTACTAAAAAAAGTAAGAAACTTTCTGGCAGGAGCTTAAATCCTGTACATCTATCTGCCATTTTAGTAATTAGTAATTATTGGAATTTCTATATAACTGTGATCAGCTGGGGGGTAGGAATGTTGTCATTCAATAGATGTTGGTAAAAAGAGTGAGAACATTAAAATTCGTTTTCTTACTAGTGCTTCTCATACAATGATGATAAATCTTAATACAGCAACTAGGGAAATTATTGAACCGATGGAAGATAATACATTTCAAGTCATGTAGGCATCTGGGTAATCGGAGTATCGTCGAGGTATTCCGTTTAATCCTAAGAAATGTTGAGGGAAGAATGTAACGTTTACTCCGACAAATATAGTTAGGAAGTGGATTTTTAGTCATTTAGGGTTAAGTGAGAGTCCTGTAAATAAGGGGAATCAGTGAACAATACCAGCAAAAATCCCAAATACGGCTCCTATAGATAGGACGTAATGGAAATGAGCGACTACGTAGTAAGTGTCGTGAAGAATAATATCAATGGAAGAGTTTGCTAAAACTACTCCTGTCAAACCACCTACTGTAAATAGAAAAATAAAGCCTAGTGCCCATAGAAGCGAGGGACTATAATTAATTTGAGTTCCTTGGAGAGTTCCGAGTCAACTAAAAATTTTAATACCTGTGGGTACAGCAATAATTATTGTAGCTGATGTAAAGTATGCACGTGTGTCAACGTCTATACCTACGGTAAATATGTGGTGGGCTCATACTACAAATCCTAAAATACCAATAGCAATTATAGCGTAAATCATGCCTAGATTTCCGAAAGCTTCTTTTTTTCCTGATTCTTGAGTAACAATGTGGGAGATTATACCAAATGCAGGTAGAATTAGAATATATACTTCAGGGTGACCAAAGAATCAAAATAAGTGTTGATATAAAATAGGGTCACCTCCGCCAGCTGGGTCAAAGAATGAGGTATTTAAATTTCGATCAGTTAAGAGTATAGTAATTGCTCCGGCTAAGACTGGAAGTGATAGTAATAGTAGGACGGCAGTAATAAATACTGCTCAGACGAATAAAGGTATTCGGTCTATAGTTATTCCTGTTCTTCGTATATTAATAGCTGTTGTTATAAAGTTTACAGCACCTAGAATGGATGATACTCCTGCTAAGTGAAGAGAGAAAATACCTAGATCTACTGATGCACCTGCGTGAGCAATTGCAGCGGCGAGAGGAGGGTAAACTGTTCAACCGGTTCCGACACCTCTTTCTACTATACCACTGGTTAGTAGTAATGTTAGAGAGAATGGTAGGAGCCAGAATCTTATATTATTTATTCGGGGGAATGCTATATCAGGTGCTCCTAATATTAGTGGAACTAGCCAATTTCCAAATCCACCAATTATAATTGGTATAACTATAAAGAAAATTATAACGAATGCATGCGCAGTAACTACAACATTATAAATTTGATCATCTCCAATTAAACTTCCTGGTTGACCTAGTTCAGTACGAATTACAAGACTTAATGAAGTTCCAACCATACCTGCTCAGGCGCCAAAGATAAAATATAATGTACCAATGTCTTTATGATTAGTTGAAAAAAATCATCGTTGCGT